ACCCAATTGAGCACGTCTAGCATATTTTTTCACAGTAGCAGGATCACTATAACTAACTCCATCGAGTTCGCCGCCATAGAACTCAACAGTTACTCCTACTTGTTCGACACTATACTTAGATTCCGCCCTTCTAAAGGGAACATCGGCTCTTACAATTCCGTCTCCGTCTACCAAAACTACTGGAAATGTTTCAAAAAAAGTAGGCATACGGCGTACAAAAAGCTCACGCCCTTCTTTATCTCTAAAGATGGGATGTCCTAACCATCCAACAGCTATTCCATCCCCATTGTCCATCGAGCCCGCTCTAAATAAACCCCCCTTTGCTGGATTATTGCCAATGTAATCATAAAAAGCTAATTTTTCGGGAATTTTAGACCAAGCTTCTGATAAACTCTGATTTTCGTCTAGTCCGGCACTAACCCTTCGATATATTTCTTGCTGGAAGTATCCTTGATCCCATTGATAACGAGTGGGACCAAATAATTCGATTGGGGTAGTTGCGGAGCCATACCACATCGTTCCAGCAACAACAAAAGCTGCAAAAAAGACAGCAGCGATACTACTGGAAAGGACAGTTTCAATATTACCCATACGTAATCCTTTGTATAGGCGTTGGGGGGGGCGGACACTAAGATGGAATAGGCCCGCTAATATGCCCAATGTACCTGCTGCAATATGATGAGAGGCTATTCCTCCCGGAACAAAAGGATCAAAACCTTCTACCCCCCACGCAGGATTTACAGATTGGACTTTTCCGGTTAGTCCATAAGGATCAGACACCCATATTCCAGGACCATACAAACCTGTTACATGAAATGCACCAAACCCAAAGCAAGCTAATCCTGAAAGAAATAAATGAATTCCAAAAATCTTGGGCAAATCCAAAGAAGGTTTTCCTGTACGTTCATCAGAGAATATTTCTAGATCCCAATATACCCAATGCCAGATAGCCGCCAAGAAGCACAAACCAGAAAACACAATATGTGCCCCGGCCACACCCTCGTAACTCCAAATACCCGGATTCGTTATAGTCCCTCCTGTGATACTCCAACCGCCCCACGAATTGGTTATTCCTAAACGAGTCATAAAGGGTATAACGAACATACCCTGTCTCCACATTGGATCAAGAACGGGGTCAGAGGGATCAAAAACGGCTAATTCGTATAGAGCCATTGAACCGGCCCAACCAGCAACGAGAGCTGTATGCATTATATGTACAGAAATCAACCGACCGGGATCATTCAATACGACGGTATGAACACGATACCAAGGCAAACCCATGGAAATACCCCTTTATCAAAGAAAAATAGACACTATGTAACTTTATCGCATTGGAAAAGACTATGCTATGGACCTCCCCCTTTCAGTGGATTATTTCGGAGCAAGGGTTCATATTTTCATATTTATTGAATTCCATTTCGTTGGGAATAATGGAACAATTCTGTTCATCGGAACAAAGATAAGCAGATCTATTCTATACCCGATAAGTCCCAATACGCAATGGGGGATTGGTCCCATTTTCTATGAGCGAATGCGTATAGACTTGTTCATCATTCGAAGAGCCCGACCCATTTGTAATAAATTTCCCTTATTTATTTCGTATTACTATTTCGTAATATCTAAGGATAAAAACATTACGTTTCCACATCAAAGTAAAATATAGTACTTAACCCCCCTTTCTTTCAGTTGATGCCTATTGGTGTTCCAAAAGTACCTTTTCGGAGTCCTGGAGAGGAAGATGCAATTTGGGTTGACGTATAGTGCGACTTGTCAGACATATTGGGTCATATGGGATTTCCCCGTTCTCTCCCCCGATCGAGATACCCTCTGTTTCGCCCAAAAAAGATTGTTTGAACCATCAATAATTTGGAGCGTGAAATGCAATTAGATCCATTTTTGAGGGAGTCGAAATCAATATTAATATTCTAAATTATCAAAATTTATGGTTGGCTTGGTTGGACCAATCCAATAAAATGAAGTATCCAGGCTCCGTTCAGAAAATACCCAATTGGTAATATATGTATGATTACTTGATAGCATATGGGCGATCTCAAACTGCCAATCAATGAAATAATATTATGACTACATCGCGTATTTGTTGTAAGAAAGGCACGAAATGAATTGAAAAAAGTCAAAGTGGTATTGGGAGCATTTGTCCTATATGTGCAAATTGAAATCGGGCAGATCTTTACCCGGAGTAGAACATAAACCTAAAATAATTGAGGAGGCCCATTCAGGAACAAGAAAATTACATCGTAATTTGGATTCGATTTCGATGAAACAATATATCAATGAGAGGTTAATTCGATAAGTTTAGTGGATTCTTTTATTTTTTACCGAGATTCGAGCAAAAAAAAATCGAAGAAAAAGCCCCTTCATTAGGAAATAGAAAAGTCCTACTAAAAAAAAAGGAAAGCGGGGTAGAATCAACACATTGATTTTTTTTATCATTTTTTTTTGAACCGTATGCATCCAAAGGCGCGTGTACGGTTCCTAAGGGATAAAATTTTGTCCTAATCAACCGACTTCATCGAGAAAGATTACTGTTTTTAGGTCAAGAAATTGATAGCGAGATCTCAAACCAACTTATTGGTCTGATGGTATATCTCAGTATAGAGGATGAGACCAGAGATCTTTATTTGTTTATAAACTCCCCCGGCGGGTGGGTAATACCCGGAGTTGCAATTTATGATACTATGCAATTTGTGCCACCAGATGTGCATACAATATGCATGGGATTAGCCGCTTCAATGGGATCTTTCATCCTGGTCGGAGGAGAAATTACGAAACGTATAGCATTCCCTCACGCTTGGCGCCAATGAGTTTTTTATTTGAAAGAAAAAAGAAGACTATGCCTTCGCCATATTTAATATTAATATAAATAAATAAGAATTTGTAAGATAATATTTAAGTAAAAATAGCATGGCACTTCGAGTTCGATATGAACAAACCATTATTGTTTTTTCATAACATGGGATTATGTATCGGGCGAGTAATATGAGACAAAGGCTTTGATCTTATCTATCCGGGCTTCATTTCAGCGTCACAAACTTTGATTTTTCACGCCAGAGGCCTCTTTCCAATATTTATGTTATGAAATATGAAAGAATACTCAAAAAAAAAACAAGATCATTTTTTTACTTATTTATTTTATTTGATCGGATCAAAAAGAAACTTTGGGATTGCTGAATCACATATGAGATATATCATAAATATAGAAAGCAACGGAACCATCATAGTATTTTTGAACTCCCCCGAAAAGAAGGGTGGTAAATGGATCACTTAACGATTTGGGTCTGATGGATCCTATTTCGTTTTTTGCTCAATGAACGGAAAAAGTCCATTGTGGAGCCGTATGCAATGCACAAAAAATGCCTGTACGGTTGTTCAATTATATATATATACTTATTTCTTGTTATTCTTTATCTTTTTCCCTAGTCCAATCAATCGTACGAGATCGCGGAAACATTCATTATGTTATATCATCAGGGTAATGATCCATCAACCTGCGAGTTCTTTTTATGAGGCACAAACAGGAGAATTTGTCCTAGAAGCGGAAGAACTTCTGAAACTACGCGAAACCCTCACAAGGGTTTATGTACAAAGAACGGGTAACCCCTTATGGGTTGTATCCGAAGACATGGAAAGGGACGTTTTTATGTCAGCAACAGAAGCCCAAGCTCATGGAATTGTTGATCTGGTAGCGATCGAAAATGCCGGGGATTTCACGTAAATCTACGATTCCATTTCGAACCATAATTTGGATGAATCTAAATTCAATATTTTATCCGCTTAAGGTAAAGTAAAAAAAAAAAAAAAGAATTCATAATCATCTGGTTAGGATTGATCTAAACCAGCCCATTTTCTATACGATAGAGTATGCCAACTATTAAACAACTTATTAGAAACACAAGACAGCCAATAAAAAATGTAACAAAATCCCCTGCTCTTCGGGGATGTCCTCAGCGTCGAGGAACATGTACTCGGGTGTATGTGCGACCCGTTCAGATCATGAGCCGGAACAAAATAAAGTACAAATTTTTCCAGTATCAATGAACAGTACCAATGAATAGGATAGGGTGGAAGAATTCCAATCAATATATAAAAAACCTCCATTGCGTATCAAATTTATGGTTTCTATTGGTGCAAATCCAATCACCTCAATTGGAGATGAAAAGCAATTCCCCAGTGGTAGCAAATGGTTATCCATTAAGCGGGGTAAATCATATTTAAGAAGCAAAAGAATTATGCTCCTACTCTTGCAAGAACGGACTATACAGGGTCAGCTACCTAGCCAACCTTTGTAATTAAATACCGTTACTGTATGGGTAGATCTCATTGTGAAAAGACTTATTACTGTACAATTCATGGGTAGAGTCAAAGAATGTGAACTGTACAAGTTACTAATAACATTGATTAATGGTGGAAGGGGCTCCGGTGTATAGAGAGGGCCTCACCGTTTAAGAAGTAGCCATAGAAACGATGGAACCCACTATTTATCCATTTACCTTTACTATTTATTGATACTTTATACTATACTCAACTTTAGTTACAATTGAATATTTTTTTTGTTGATACCTAGTATCAATACAATTTCTTATTTCGAGGTTAAATGCCTGGAAAAATGGTGGTTGGGAAGGTCATAGTAGCAAAAGCCATTGGAATTTTTTTTATACATTGGAAGAATCCGTTTTGTTATTAATAGACCAGGAAAGGGAAAAAGAATAACTGAAAGAAAATAAATAAATTAGTTATTCATCAAAGTTTAATTTGATTCAATGACCAGAATTAGACGAGGGTATATAGCTCGGAGACGTAGAATAAAAATTCGTTTATTTGCATCAACCTTTCGAGGGACTCATTCAAGACTTACTCGAAATACTATTCAACAGAAAATGAGAGCCTTGAGTTCTGCTCATCGGGATAGGGGCAGGCAAAAGAGAAATTTTCGTCGTTTGTGGATTACTCGGATAAATGCAGCAATTCGTGGGATTGGGGTATCCTATAGTTATAGCAGATCCATACATGATCTGTATAAGAGGCAGTTGCTTCTTAATCGTAAAATACTTGCACAAATAGCCATATCAAATACAAATTGTCTTTACATGATTTCCAATCAGATCCTTAAATAAGAAGGTTAGAAGGAATCCACCGTAATGATTTAAACGGGGCCCCGGAGAATGAGCTCCGGGAAGGTAAAGTAGAAATTAATATAAATAAGATAAATAAAATGAAATAGAAAATATAAATATACTAAAAATGAATCAACACATTAAAAAAAGAAGAAATTTTTGCTTATGATGTGACAATCCAACCGGGATTCTCCAATTTTTCGAACAAAATATAAATCTGAGTTGGGGTTCATATTGAAATTTTGATTCAATTGCAATTGAGGAATAGCTTATCTATTTATTTCTAATTCGAGGACCCGTGGTTCTAGGAGTCGATTCAGTTCTCTCAAATTGTTTCTCGTTATTAAGAAAGGGTAACAAAGATAAAATACGAGCTTGCTTTATAGCAATAGTAATTAATCGTTGTTGTTTCAAAGTCAATCTATTCACTCGTCTAGATAATATTTTTCCTTGTTCACTAATAAATCGACTAATTAAACTCATGTTTCTATAATCAATTCGATCCCCCGATCCAATTGGGGGCAAACGCCTACGAAAAGATCGCTTGGATTTAAGAAAAAGTCGCTTGGATTTATCCATGGTTTATTCCTTATTTTTTAAATCTTATTTCTTAATTCGAATTTCATTTGTGATCCTACCGAAATAGGATGAAATAGGATTGGGTTGTTTTATTTTTATAATTTCTTATTATATTTATATATATAATATATATATTATTATGTATGTAATTTATTGCTGTTCCTTGGAGGGGTTACAAACGCGTTACATTTTCTCTATTTCTTTATCTCCCCATGAATCGTATGCTTGTAACAATAGGGACAAAATTTTCTCAATTCCAATCGACTAGGCGTATTGTGTCGATTCTTTTGAGTAATATATCTGGAAATGCCCCGCGATTCCTTATTAATATCGTTTCGGACACAATTGTTACATTCCAAAATAACTTTTACTCTGACATTTTTACCCTTGGCCATAAACCCCCCCTTTATTTTTTTTTATTCACTCAACTCTTCTATTTTCGAAACGAAGAAGAAAAAAAGAAGTTGCTGTCTCGAAACCCAATTCTTAAATATTTCATTGCAATCAAATCAATAGAGAATATAAGTAATACGATGATTTCTAACTATCAATTAGTTATAGTATTTTATTTAAGTATCTTGCGCGACCTTTATTATTATTATTTACTTTACATTTCTGTTCTCCCTCTATTAATTCAGCGTGAACCCGAGTTTCGTTGCGGATGAATCTTCTTTGATTCTTTCTCTTTCCTTCTTTTTTATCCTAAAAAACTGAAAGAAAGAACAAAACAAAAAGGGTTAGTCACAGATAATTTATTCTATCTATAATCTTCTTCATCCCCAACTAGAATGAAAAAAAGGGGAATGTTAACGCATCTGGGAATAAACGATTAATCTCTATTAATAGGCCTGCTAAAGACCCGAACCATAGAGTGCTTAACACAGGTGCCACGGAGAGATATGTTTTTATATCTCGCATTGAAAATCCTCCTTTTTTATTGTAATACATATATGATCAGATACATATGTCGTTAAGGATTACTTGTATTTGTACGCGGAATCCCTAACTCAAATGAATATATATAATATAACAAACAACCCCCTGGTTGATGATATTTTACTTTCTTTACAACATAAAAAAGTGTCCACTTACTTTCTTTTCTGAACATTACCGATTTTATATGAAATATTTCATATTTGATTCTTTTTCTTTTATTATATGTTATATTGTTATATGAGACGAAAAAGAAATGACAAGAGAAATTGTATATCAATGGGGGAAATCACGATGTGGAAAACAAGATGGGGATTCTCTACAATGACACTATAGGCCAATTGAAAGGGATGTAGCGCAGCTTGGTAGCGCGTTTGTTTTGGGTACAAAATGTCACGGGTTCAAATCCTGTCATCCCTATCTATTACTTCTCCCATGTGCAGTAATGAAAGATCCATTGAGATCAATAAAAATGAGACATACATAATGCTTTATGATACTATATGTATCCAAAGTGGGGGTTACAAATCAAATTCTTTTATTTTATTTACATACCTTTATATATATTGGGATAAGAAGGAAAGCGCTCTTAGTTCAGTTCGGTAGAACGCGGGTCTCCAAAACCCGATGTCGTAGGTTCAAATCCTACAGAGCGTGCTTCTGTTCTTCTTGGGTCGAATTACAAGTAAATAACTTTACTAACTAGAGCAGCAACCCGAATTTGACCTCCTCCTTTCTTTAATCCGCAGGAGGTCAATAAAAAAAAAAGAGATGTTATTTAAAAAGAGATGAGCTCTTACTTAATCAAAGGTCCAACTGATCGCCGCGTCTGTATTGCAAATACGCAGTTACGAAT